TAGTCAATTCAAGTCAGCGTTGTCAATTTATCCAAAACTTCTCTCTTTTCCTCGGTGAAACAAGAATCCGTTTTGCTCAAATCAAAGCACTTAGTTTAGCCTTTGTTTCCTCTGTGCCCTGTCTTCTTTAAAGATTCATCCAATGGAATCCCGACTCCCTTTCTTTTTGATTTCCATTCTATTTATAATTAGAACCTAATTAAGATAGGATGACTAATGTATGCAGCCTAATGAGGAGTAATACTATAAAAATAAAGAACTCTATTTCAGAACTATGAGACAGAATATTCTGTTTTCTTATTTACTCTTTCTTTATTTTTGGATTTTATTTCAATTTTTCTATTTTATAGAAAGTAGATCGATTTAGATAATGTATATATAAGCAAAGTAATATACTTCAAACAAAGTAGGAATTCGCAAGATGGAGAAAATCATTGCAGTTATTATAGGGAAGTCTAGGGACTTAGAGCATATCCTATTTGAAGGAGGATGGAATTCAAATCAGGTAAGGGATCCTTCCTTCTATTGATTTGATAGAAATTCGTTTTTCTTTTCCTGTCTCTAAGATTTTCGATGAATGAGCCTGTGGTAATGCTTTTATCTCTATTCTATGGCGCAAGCGACCGTCCAGTCTATAAACAAGTACTAATGAGGAAATGAAAACTATACTAAAGGAAACATAGGATCTCTATCCTAAAATCTAAAAAAAGGACATATTAGGGCTATACGGATTCGAACCGTAGACCTTCTCGGTAAAACAGATCAAACGGATTATTATCGAAATGATTCGAACTGTTTCAAAGACCCAACATGCATTTTTTTGCATTGGGCTCTTTCATCAACTGATGTAAAGATCAGTTAGTCCACCATAGTTTTTCTTTACGGAAAGATAATGAGATGGCTCCCTGTGCTCTGATTTATTATTTGTATTATGATCTATCTAGGAGCAATACCAAAGTGTTTCAAAGGAGGATTACCTTGACTTAGGTCTGCCTCCGGCCTAAATTAAATCAACCTAAGTGAAATGGAGTCTCTATCGTTCCGCTGCAAGAGTTGACTATGAGACTTCATACACCTTAAAGTTCATAGAACGAAAAGAAGTTTTTTGGAGGCCCTTATCCTCATTACGCCTAGCATTTAGTGGGCTGGATATTTACCTTATCAACTAGCAAATCAATAAGGGTTCTATTTGATTAGGCACCTGAATTGGCACCTGAATCGGACTGAACCGACTGTTTGTCAGGCTACTGTTCTCCTATTCTCTCGAATCCATGAAGTAAGACATTGATTTTGCAATAAGATCAATTATGTTCATTGCATAATAAGCTCCCTTGAAAAGCATTGGCGCACGTGTAAGCGAGTTGCTCTACCGAACTGAGCTATAGCCCTTGTCAGAGATATCTTAACATATAGATAATTTCTTGTCAAGATGAATATTCTCTAATGCCAGAGGATATCCCTTTGATCTGTTTACTATATAACATACCAATAACGGAGCAGTATTGCTTATAAAAAGGATTCGATCTATAATCGATCGAAGTAATGGGTCTTCCTTTGTGGTGATAAATTGCCTACTTAACTCAGTGGTTAGAGTATTGCTTTCATACGGCGGGAGTCATTGGTTCAAATCCAATAGTAGGTAGGTAGGTAGAAAAATTACTAGATAGCATTGGACTTACTTCGCTTCGCTATCTAATAACTTTTTCTACCCCTCTTCCCTTTTTCTTTGTATCAACTAAACCATTGGATTGTATTCAATTGGATGGGGGAATCCAATTGATAGCCTCGACTCGTATCCTAGCTCGTCTGAGAGCTAGCTTCGCTTCAACCAACTCTTTCGTACCCTCAGCTCTACTCAAGTTAGCTTCGGCTATTTCAAGTGCCTGTTGAGCTTCTTCCGGATCAATGTCACTACCCAGTTCCGCATCATTTCCTAAAATGATGATCTCATTATTAACTATTCTCGCAAAACCGCTCCACAGAACCGCCGTTAACCATTGGTCGTTGAGGAGGCGTATTCTCAAAGGACCCATATCTACAGCTGTGTTAATGGGGGCGTGGTTTGGTAATACGCCAATTTGGCCACTATTAGTAGATAAAATGATTTCTTTCACTTCACAATCCCAAATAATTCGCTTAGGAGTTAGTACATAAAGATTTAATTTCATTTCTTCAATTTGTTCTCCTCTTCTAAGTTTATAGCTTTCGTGCTAGCTTCATCGATGTTACCCACCAAATAAAAAGCTTGTTCGGGTAGGCCGTCTAATTCTCCGGAAAGGATTAGTTGAAATCCCCTAATTGTTTCTGCAAGACCAACATACTTTCCTGCAGAACCGGTAAAAACTTCTGCCACAAAGAACGGTTGTGATAAGAAACGTTCAATTTTTCGTGCTCTTGCTACAGTTAAACGATCCTCCTCTGATAATTCATCCAACCCAAGAATTGCGATAATGTCCTGAAGTTCTTTGTAACGTTGTAAAGTTTCCTTAACTCTTTGCGCAGTTTCATAATGTTCGTTGCCAACGATCCGAGGCTGTAACATAGTTGAGGTTGAATCTAAAGGATCTACTGCTGGATAAATACCCTTGGAAGCTAATCCTCTGGAAAGTACGGTAGTAGCATCCAAATGTGCAAATGTTGTGGCAGGAGCAGGGTCGGTCAAATCGTCCGCAGGTACATAAACTGCTTGGATCGAAGTTATGGATCCCTTTTTTGTAGAAGCAATTCTTTCTTGCAAAGAACCCATTTCTGTACTAAGAGTAGGTTGATAACCCACTGCGGAGGGCATTCTCCCTAATAAGGCGGATACCTCCGATCCTGCTTGAACAAAACGAAAGATATTATCGATGAATAGAAGCACGTCTTGCTTATTAACATCTCGGAAATATTCTGCCATAGTTAGGGCAGTTAAACCAACTCTCATACGAGCTCCCGGCGGTTCATTCATTTGACCATAGACTAGAGCTACCTTTGATTCCTCCAAATTTTTTTCATTAATTACTCCGGATTCCTTCATTTCCATATAAAGATCATTTCCTTCACGAGTCCGTTCCCCTACTCCGCCAAATACGGATACGCCTCCATGAGCTTTAGCAATGTTGTTGATTAATTCCATGATGAGTACTGTTTTACCTACTCCAGCCCCCCCAAATAGTCCTATTTTTCCTCCACGTCGATAAGGAGCTAAAAGATCGACCACCTTAATACCTGTTTCAAAGATGGATAATTTCGTATCTAGCTCGATAAAGGCAGGCGCAGATCTATGAATAGGGAATGTTGCATTAATATCTACAGGACCCAAATTGTCAATAGGTTCCCCAAGAACGTTGAAAATTCGTCCGAGAGTAGCTCCACCGACTGGAACACTGAGAGGAGCTCCCGTGTCAATCACTTCCAATCCTCTCATCAACCCGTCTGTAGCACTCATAGCTACAGCTCTAACTCGATTATTTCCTAATAATTGTTGTACCTCACAAGTCACATTAATTTGCTTACCGGCAGTGTCTCTACTCTTGACTACCAAAGCGTTATAAATATAAGGTAACTTGCCCGGGGGAAAAGTGATATCCAGCACGGGTCCAATAATTTGATCGATACGCCCTATGCTTTTTTCTTCAATTGTGGAAACCCCGGGACGAGAAGTAGTAGGATTGGTTCTCATAATTATCACATAATTTTCAAAAAAAAAAGGAATTTGTCGAATTTTTTCTTGTTGAATAATGCCAAATCAAATCCAAAAAAATAGCCAAAAATCCAAAAGTCAAAAGGAAATGAATTAGTTAATTCAATAAGAGAGAAAGGGGGACGAGGACTTGATTTCGTTGCCCAAGCGAATCCCATTCAATCGTTTACTCATGGAATGAGTCCGTTGGAAAGTTCAATCAATCTTTTTTTTCATATACATTTCGCCTTTTGTGGAGGATCTGTCCCTACTCTACTTTCCTATCTAGGACTTCGATATACAAAATATATACTACTGTGAAGCATAGATTGCTGTCAACAGAGAATTTTCTTAGTATTTAGGTATTTACATTCAAAATAAGAAAGGGGCCTATTAAGAACTTGTAAAATAAGGATTAGGGATTGATTTGGGTTGCGCTATATCTATCAAAGAGTATACAATAATGATGGATTTGGTGAATCAAATCCATGGTTTAATAACGAACCATGTTAACTTACCATAACAACAACTCAATTCCTATCGAATTCCTATAGTAGAATTCCTATAGGATAGAACATACACAGGGTGTACGCATTATATATGAATGAAACATATTCATTAACTTAAGCATGCCCTCCATTTTCTTTAATGAGTTGATATTAATTGAATACCCTTTTTGTTTTAAAAGATTTTTGCAAAGGTTTCATTTACGCCTAATCCATATCGAGTAGACCCTGTCGTTGTGAGAATTCTTAATTCATGAGTTGTAGGGAGGGACTTATGTCACCACAAACAGAAACTAAAGCAAGTGTTGGATTTAAAGCTGGTGTTAAGGATTATAAATTGACTTATTACACCCCGGAGTATGAAACCAAGGATACTGATATCTTGGCAGCATTCCGAGTAACTCCTCAGCCCGGGGTTCCGCCCGAAGAAGCAGGGGCTGCAGTAGCTGCCGAATCTTCTACTGGTACATGGACAACTGTTTGGACTGATGGACTTACCAGTCTTGATCGTTACAAAGGGCGATGCTATCACATCGAGCCCGTTGTTGGGGAGGAAGATCAATTTATCGCTTATGTAGCTTATCCATTAGACCTATTTGAAGAGGGTTCTGTTACTAACATGTTTACTTCCATTGTGGGTAACGTATTTGGTTTCAAAGCCCTACGCGCTCTACGTCTGGAGGATCTGCGAATTCCCCCTACTTATTCAAAAACTTTCCAAGGTCCGCCTCATGGTATCCAAGTTGAAAGGGATAAGTTGAACAAGTACGGCCGTCCTTTATTGGGATGTACTATTAAACCAAAATTGGGATTATCCGCAAAAAATTACGGTAGAGCGTGTTATGAGTGTCTACGCGGTGGACTTGATTTTACCAAAGATGATGAAAACGTAAACTCACAACCATTTATGCGCTGGAGGGACCGTTTTGTCTTTTGTGCCGAAGCAATTTATAAATCACAGGCCGAAACCGGTGAAATCAAGGGGCATTACTTGAATGCGACTGCAGGTACATGCGAAGAAATGATGAAGAGAGCTATATTTGCGAGGGAATTAGGGGTTCCTATTGTAATGCATGACTACTTAACTGGGGGATTCACCGCAAATACTACTTTGGCTCATTATTGCCGCGACAATGGCCTACTTCTTCACATTCACCGGGCAATGCATGCAGTTATTGATAGACAGAAAAATCATGGTATGCATTTTCGTGTATTAGCTAAAGCATTGCGTATGTCTGGGGGAGATCATGTCCACGCCGGTACAGTAGTAGGTAAGTTAGAAGGGGAACGCGAAATGACTTTAGGTTTTGTTGATTTATTGCGCGATGATTTTATTGAAAAAGATCGTGCTCGCGGTATCTTTTTCACTCAGGACTGGGTATCTATGCCAGGTGTTATACCGGTGGCTTCAGGGGGTATTCATGTTTGGCATATGCCAGCTCTGACCGAAATCTTTGGAGATGATTCCGTATTACAATTTGGTGGAGGAACTTTAGGACATCCTTGGGGAAATGCACCTGGTGCAGTAGCTAATCGGGTGGCTTTAGAAGCTTGTGTACAAGCTCGTAACGAAGGGCGCGATCTTGCTCGTGAAGGTAATGAAATTATCCGAGCAGCTTGCAAATGGAGTCCTGAACTAGCCGCAGCTTGTGAAATATGGAAGGCGATCAAATTTGAGTTCGAGCCGGTAGATACTATAGATAAGTAGATAAAACTAGATATAAAGAAGGTCTAAATAAAAAAGAAGCGAAATAGAAAGAGAAAAAAGCAGTTACGAAATGCAGTAATTCTTCTTTATTCTTCTAATTGATTGCAATTAAACTCGGCTCAATCTTAAAAAAAAGATTGAGCCGAATAAAAATAGATCTTGATACGATCATGAGACTTGACAAATCGAGATTCCTCTATTCTATATATTTAGAATATATAAAGGTATAATACAATAAATAAATACAAATATAGTATTATCATATGATAATGGAATCAAATACGCAGTATTTACAGAAAAAGTCTTTATTTATTGGGAAAGAATCAATGAAAAAAGATTAGGAATCGCAATGCTACTATACGCGTCCGGAGGAGTATTCGGAATAATATTCTTCTATAATCCATTCTTGTGTCTTGCGCGGGGTCTTACTAACAGGACTTCGCTGCACGGGACGGGTTTTCGTCGAAAAGCTAACTCCACCCGGCATTTTCATACCCTTTGGGTGGTATATCGCCTTAAAAAGTCTAAGGGGGTAGTATGAGATCTGTAGTAGGTAAGAGAATTTGCCCTTTGATTTTGATTGAGTATGCTATTTTTCCGCCTTTACCGCGCATTATTGTATGAGCTTCTAGAGGATAGAGGAGCACGTATGCAGGAAGGAAATTACAGCTTAATAAAAAAGTCTAAAAAAGCTTCAACTTTACGGCACTATCAATCAACTAAAAAGCCCTATGTATGAATCCTTACAACCGGTGGGATAGGATAAGAGCGAGTTTCGGTATACTGGGGTTGGGGGATATCCTTATTTCAAAACCTGACGCGCATCTTGCGTTTGTGGGGGTCCGAGAGTGGTTGAAGAAGTATTGCATGTGGAAGTAGGTAGACGAAACTGATTTAGGATTCGAAATGGGCGCATTCGACTAAAAGTCGTACTGAGACCTTTTTTAAAGGGTATTCTGAAAGAGGTATTTCATTTTCACAATCGCTTTCTTTTGAATCCAATTTCAAGTTCGATTAGAAGGATAGAAAGGCCATGAGGACGGGAAAAGAAAAATCAAATCTTTTTAATCTCCTTTTTTGCAATTTTCTTATTATCCATTCCATTCATTTTTTTTTATAGAATACTAAAGTATTCTATAGTATTCTATAAAAAATCTTTATTTTGCAAACTAAAAAATACAATAGTCAATATTCCTTATAATAGATATACTTAATTATATTATAAGAATCCTAAGATATTTTTCGAATAGATAGAAATAGTAAATTTGAATTGAGACACCTATTCTATGACGGATTTTAACTTACCTTCTATTTTCGTGCCTTTAGTAGGCTTAGTATTTCCGGCAATTGCAATGGCTTCTTTATTTCTTTATGTGCAGAAAAATAAGATTGTCTAGAACCGATGGGGCCGAATTTTCTCAATGTATTTCCACGCAGGATCATAATACAGATATTTTTTAGTGTAAGTAATATAATATGGTAGGGTATGTGGCTCTTTCTACACACAAATGAAAAACGGCTATGGATGCGGATATAGGCTACGAGCATAAATGCATGCATATGCGGAGCCGGGTATAGCGAGTTTTATTTTAAGTAGATCAACAGATATTTTTTGAATAGAAAGTCAATGTATCTAACCAATTATTTCACAGGAGTACTAGTTACTGAAGGCGATTTCAGAATCAAAAAAAGTAAAGTCAAAATCATTTAGCTTATTCTCTCAATTTCAATCGACCGCTGCTGGATTTAGTATATCTAATATGAATTGGCGATCAGAACACATATGGATAGAACTTCTAAAAGGTTCTCGAAAAAGAGGTAATTTTTTCTGGGCCTGTATTCTTTTTCTAGGTTCACTAGGATTTTTATCGGTTGGGGCTTCCAGTTATCTTGGTAAGAATATGATATCTGTACTTCCATCTCAACAAATTCTTTTTTTTCCACAGGGGGTCGTGATGTCTTTCTACGGAATCGCGGGCCTATTCATTAGCTCCTACTTGTGGTGCACTATTTTGTGGAATGTAGGCAGTGGTTATGACCGATTCGATAGAAAAGAGGGAATAGTGTGCATTTTTCGTTGGGGATTCCCTGGAATAAAACGTCGCGTCTTCCTTCGATTCCTTATGCGGGATATCCAATCAATTAGAATTCAGGTTAAAGAGGGTCTTTATCCTCGTCGTATCCTTTATATGGAAATCCGGGGCCAGGGGGTCATTCCCTTGACTCGTACTGATGAGAAGTTTTTTACTCCACGAGAAATTGAACAAAAAGCTGCCGAATTGGCCTATTTCTTGCGCGTACCAATTGAAGTATTTTGAATACCGATTTCATTTTTTTGAAATGAATTGAATGAATTGGATTCGTTATTGTAAGGAGATTTTTGAGTATTTATCTAAAGAAAGGAACAAACGAGGATAAGAGAAAATTGCTTCTAATTTGTTTTGTCCAAGTGAGATATATGGCATAATATTCTTCCATTTTCATCCGAAAGGGCTTTTTTTTTTATTCTATTTCTCTATTCCACTCCATCTAGATCTAAGAAAGAACCCAATGCAATGAAATTCCACTAGTATACAAAAAAGAGGAATAGATACAAGGTCTCAAACCTTGTTATAGAATTTTTGCTTCAAATAAAAAGAAATATCATATAGAGTCAGCGAATGAAATAGAGTCAGCGAATGAAGCAGATTCATTAACAACTCAATTTACAGATCAAAAATGAAAAAAAAGAAAGCATTGCCTTCTTTCCTATATCTTGTATTTATCGTACTTTTGCCCTGGGGAGTCTCTTTCTCTTTTAACAAATGTCTGGAACTTTGGATTAAGAATTGGTGGAATACCAGGCAATCTGAAACTCTCTTAACTGATATTCAAGAGAAAAAGGTTCTAGAAAGATTCATAGAATTAGAAGAACTTTTTCTCTTGGACGAAATGATAAAAGAGAAACCGAAGACACATGTACAAAAACCTCCTATAGGAATACACAAGGAAATAATACAATTGGTCAAAATAGATAATGAGGATCATCTCCATATCATTTTGCATTTCTCGACAAATATAATCTGTTTGGCTATTCTAAGTGGTTCTTTTTTTCTGGGTAAAGAGGAACTTGTCATTTTGAATTCTTGGGTTCAGGAATTCTTCTATAACTTAAATGACTCAATAAAAGCTTTTTTGATTCTTTTAGTTACTGATTTTTTTGTTGGATTTCACTCCACCCGCGGTTGGGAACTACTAATTCGTTGGGTCTACAACGATCTTGGATGGGCTCCTAATGAGCTAATTTTCACTATTTTTGTTTGTAGTTTTCCAGTGATTCTAGATACATGTTTTAAATTTTGGATCTTTTTTTCTTTAAACCGTCTATCTCCTTCGCTTGTAGTCATTTATCATTCAATTAGTGAAGCATAAACTCATTCGATTTCCTGATATTAATCAAATTAGCATCTTTCTTCCTTTAGAAAGAAAGCCCTTTTCCATTTTAGCAAAATTCTTTCTATTTCTACCTGCTCAAGGTATTCATCATTCCAGTACAACTGTTGCAGTAGAATGACAACAGACTCGTGTATAGGGAACTAGATTAGCTTAGCTACCTATCTAATTTATTGTAGAAATTCTGGGATCTGCGATTGGATATGGAAAATAGAAATACTTTTTCTTGGGTAAAGGAACAGATGATTCGATCGATTTCTGTATCGATCATGATATACGTAATAACTCGGACATCTATTTCAAATGCATATCCCATTTTTGCGCAGCAGGGTTATGAAAACCCACGAGAAGCAACCGGACGAATTGTATGTGCCAATTGCCATTTAGCTAATAAGCCCGTGGATATTGAAGTTCCCCAAACTGTGCTTCCCGATACTGTATTTGAAGCAGTTCTTCGAATTCCTTATGATATGCAACTGAAACAAGTTCTTGGTAATGGGAAAAAGGGAGGGTTAAATGTGGGTGCTGTTCTTATTTTGCCCGAGGGATTCGAATTAGCGCCGCCCGACCGTATTTCTCCTGAGTTGAAAGAAAAGATAGGAAATCTTTCTTTTCAGAGTTATCGTCCCGATAAAAAAAATATTCTTGTGATAGGCCCTGTTCCCGGTAAGAAATATAGTGAAATCGTCTTTC